TGGAAGCTGAACTTCCTTTTGGTTCTCCCCGAAAAAGACCTTCTTTTTTTGAGCCCATTTTTAAAGAACTCAAAAAAAAAATTACAAAATTGAAAAAGAAATATTTTCTAGTTTTAAGAGTTTTAAAGGGAAGAACAAACTTTTTTCTAACAGTCTCAAAAGAAACAAAAAATTGGGTCATCAAAAGTGTTCTATTTATAAAAAGAATAAGAAAAGTACTTTCAAAAGTAAATCAAATTCTGTTATTTAGATTGAGAGAAGTATATGAATTAAGTGAAACTAAAAAAGAAAAAGATTCGATAATCAACAATCAGATAATTCATGAATCGTTTAATCAAATTCGATCTACAGATTGGACAAATTATTCCCTGACAGAAAAAAAACTGAAGGATCTGACTGATAGAACACGCACAATTAGAAATCAAATAGAAAAAATTACAAACGACAAAAAAAAAGTAACTCCAGGAATAAATATTAATTCTAACAAAACAACTTATAATGCCAAAAGACTAGAATCACTAAAAAATATTTGGCAAATATTAAAAAGAAGAAATGCTCGATTAATCAGTAAATTCCATTATTTTATAAAAATTTTCATTGAAAGAATCTACATAGATGTCTTTCGGTGTATCATTAATATTCCCCAAATCAATATACAACTTTTTCTTGAATCAACAAAAAAAATGATTGATAAATACATTTACACTAATGAAACAAATCAAGAAAGAATTAATAAAACAAATCAAAATACAATTCACTTTATTTCGACTATAAAAAAGTCACTTTATAATATTAGTAATAGTAAAAGGAATTCACCGATTTTTTGTGACTTATCCGCCTTGTCACAAGCATATGTATTTTACAATTTATCCCAAACCCACTTGGATAAATTAAGATCTGTTCTTCAATATCACGGAACATCTTTTTTTCTTAAGACTGAGATAAAGGATTCTTTTGGAACACAAGGAATAATTCATTCTGAATTAAGATATAAGAAATTTCGGAGTTATGGAGCGAATCAATGGAAAAACTGGTTAAGAGGTCATTATCAATACGATTTATCTCAGATTAGATGGTCTAGATTAATCCCACAAAAATGGCGAAATAGAGTCAATCAATGTCGTACAGCTCAAAAGAAAGATTTAAAGAAATGGAATTCATATGAAAAAAACCAATTACTTTATTACAAAAAACAAAAAAATTCTGAAGTATATTCATTATCGAATCAAAAAGATAATTTTCAAAAATACTTTAAATATGATCTTTTATCATATCAATCTATTAATTATGAAACTAAGAGGAACTCATATATTTCTGTTTATGGATCACCATTACAAGTAACTACGAATCAAAAGATTTCTTATAATTACAACACACCTAAAAGCAAATTAGTTGATAAATGGGGGGGTATTCCTATCAATAATTATCTAGGAAGAGGTGATATTATGTATATGGAAAAAAATCCAGATAGAAAATATTTTGATTGGAAAATTCTCAAGTTTTGTCTTAGAAAAAAAGTAAATATTGAGGCCTGGATCAAGATCGATTCCAACAGTAATAAAAAAACTAAGATTGGAACTAATAATTACCCAATAATTGATAAAATTGATAAGAAAGGTCTTTTTTATCTTACAATTCATCAAGATCTAGAAATCAATCCACCCAATCATAAAAAAATATTTTTTGATTGGATGGGAATGAATGAAGAAATACTAAATTGTCCTATATCCAATCTGGAACTTTGGTTCTTCCCCGAATTTGTGCTACTTTATAATGCATATAAAATGAAACCATGGATTATACCAAGAAAATTACTTCTTTTAAATTTGAATATAAATGAAAATGTTAGTGAAAATAAAAACGTCAATGGAAAGCCAAAAGGGAATTTTTTTATACCATCGAATGAAGAAAAAAAATCTTTTGAATTAAAGAATCGAAATAAAGAAGAAAAAGAATCCGCAGATCGACGAGATCGTGGTTCAGATGCACAAAACCAAAGAAATCTTGGATCCCTTCTCTCAAACCAACAAAAAGATATTGAAGAAGATTATGCGCGATCAGACATGAAAAAACGTAAAACGAAAAAACAATACAAGAGCAACACGGAAGCAGAACTCAATTTCTTCCTGAAACGATATTTGCTTTTTCAATTGAGATGGGACGATGCTTTGAATCAAAGAATGATCAATAATATTAAGGTATATTGTCTCCTGCTTAGACTGAGAAACCCAAGAAAAATTACTATATCCGCTATTCAAAGAAGAGAAATGAGTCTGAATATAATGCTGATTCAGAAGAATTTACCTCTTACAGAATTGATGAAAAAAGGGATATTGATTATCGAATCGGTTCGTCTGTCTGTAAAAAATGATGGACAATTTATTATGTATCAAACCATAGGTATTTCATTGGTTCATAAGAGTAAACGCCAAATTAATCAAAGATATCGAGAACGAGGATATGTTGATAAGAAGAATTTTGATGAATCTATTTCAAAACATCAAAGAATGACTGGAAATAGAGATAAAAATCATTCGAATTTACTTGTTCCTGAAAATATTTTATCATCTAGACGTCGTAGAGAATTGAGAATTTTAATTTGTTTCAGTTCAACGAATAAAAATGGTGTGAATAGAAATCCGGTATTTTGTAACGAGAACAACGTAAAAAACTGGAGTCCATTTTTGGATGAAAGTAAACATCTTGATAGTGATAAAAATGAATTAATTCAATTAAAGTTCTTTCTTTGGCCGAATTATCGATTAGAAGATTTAGCTTGTATGAATCGCTATTGGTTTGATACGAATAATGGCAGTCGTATCAATATGTTAAGACTACGTATGTATCCACGATTGAAAATTGGTTAATGGTAATACCGTATTTTTCCTATATATCCTATACCGTATATGGTATATGAAAGTAAACAGATGTACACATACCTTGTCTTACATCCCATTCTAATATACATCAATAAAGTATCAATTAGATAAAAAGTGAATTGAATCAACAAAATCTTCTTCATTTTCGGTTTAAATATAAATTATTCGCTTTTGTGAATGCAAAAACGTACCATCCTTTTGTATCCCTATTCGAATCCAATTTGATTAATTCATTTTAATTGATAAAATTAGGAGTCGATAAAGAAATTAAGATCATTATGTATATCACATTCAAATTACTGGCATTATTATTTCTGATCGATAAAATTACATATCTGTAAAGTAAAAAAAGGAGGAGGAAATTCTTTTATGGTCAAAAATTCATTCATTTCCGTTACTTCACAAGAAGAAAAGAAAGAAAACAGGGGGTCTGTTGAATTTCAAGTAGTCAGTTTTACCAATAAGATACGGAGACTTACTTCACATTTGGAATTGCACAAAAAAGACTATTTATCTCAAAGAGGTCTACGGAAAATTCTGGGAAAACGTCAACGGCTATTGGCTTATTTGTCAAAAAAAAATAGAGTACGTTATAAAGAAATAATTGGTCAGTTGGATATTCGAGAGATAAAAACTCGTTAATTTGAAGAATCTTTTTGATCGTTTAAATTTTGATGAACTTCTTTTTTTTTTCACTTTCAGCAATTCATGGAAGAATGAATGGGGAAAAACCTATGACTGCACCAGCTACAAGAAAAGACCTCATGATAGTCAATATGGGTCCTCACCACCCATCAATGCATGGTGTTCTTCGACTCATCGTTACTCTAGATGGTGAAGATGTTATTGACTGCGAACCAATATTGGGTTATTTACACAGAGGAATGGAAAAAATTGCAGAAAACCGAACAATTATACAATATTTGCCTTATGTAACACGTTGGGATTATTTAGCTACTATGTTCACAGAAGCAATAACTGTAAATGCACCAGAGCAGTTAGGCAATATTCAAGTACCTAAAAGGGCGAGCTACATCAGAGTCATTATGTTGGAGTTGAGTCGTATAGCTTCGCATTTGTTATGGCTTGGCCCTTTTATGGCAGATATTGGGGCACAGACCCCCTTCTTCTATATTTTTCGAGAACGAGAATTGATATATGACCTATTCGAAGCTGCCACCGGTATGCGAATGATGCATAATTATTTTCGTCTCGGAGGAGTAGCTGCTGATCTACCTCATGGATGGATAGATAAATGTTTAGATTTTTGCGATTATTTTTTAACAGGGGTTGCTGAATATCAAAAGCTTATTACACAGAATCCTATTTTTTTAGAACGAGTTGAAGGAGTAGGCATTATTGGCGGAGAAGAAGCAATAAATTGGGGTTTATCAGGACCAATGCTACGAGCTTCCGGAATACAATGGGATCTTCGTAAAGTTGATCATTATGAGTGTTACGACGAATTTGATTGGGAAGTACAATGGCAAAAAGAAGGGGATTCGTTAGCTCGTTATTTAGTACGAATCAGCGAAATGACAGAATCTATAAAAATTATTCAACAGGCTCTAGAAGGAATTCCAGGGGGGCCCTATGAGAATTTAGAAATCCGACGCTTTGATAGAGTAAGGGATCCCGAATGGAATGATTTTGATTATCGATTCATTAGTAAGAAACCTTCTCCGACTTTTGAATTATCACAGCAAGAACTTTATGTAAGAGTCGAAACCCCAAAAGGAGAATTGGGAATTTTTCTGATAGGAGATCAGAGTGTTTTTCCCTGGAGATGGAAAATTCGCCCACCCGGTTTTATCAATTTGCAAATTCTTCCTCAGTTAGTTAAAAAAATGAAATTGGCTGATATTATGACGATACTAGGTAGCATAGATATCATTATGGGAGAAGTTGATCGTTGAAATGATAATTGATACAACAGAAGTACAAGCTATCAATTCTTTTTCCAGATTGGAATCCTTACAAGAGGTCTATGGGATCATATGGATGCTTGTCTATATTTTGACTACTGTATTAGGAATCACAATAGGTGTACTAGTAATTGTTTGGTTAGAAAGAGAAATATCTGCAGGGATACAACAACGTATTGGACCTGAATACGCCGGA